TAATATTTAATAATAAGATAAAAAACTTAACTTACTTTGGAAATTTCATAGAGTTTTGTAATCAGTTACTATTTATGAATCTCAGATACTCTTTTTGGATCTCAAAAAAGAGATAAAAACTGGGGATATTATGTGATTCGTTATATTCAAGAATTGAATTGGTATTATAAATATATATGGGATTCAAGTAGTCACGTAGAGAAAGAGACGTTTGAATCAAAATAATTTTCTTTAAAGCTATATTTTTTTAAGAGGGCAATATGAATGTTCTATCCTGTTCTATCAACACACTAAAGGGGTTATACGATATTTCCGGTGTGGAAGTAGGCCAACATTTCTATTGGAAAATAGGAGGTTTTCAAGTCCACGGCCAAGTACTTATTACTTCTTGGGTTGTAATTGCTATCTTATTGGGTTCAGCTACTCTAACTGTTCGGAACCCACAAACCATTCCGACCGGTGGTCAGAATTTCTTCGAATATGTACTTGAATTCATTCGAGATGTGAGTAAAACTCAAATTGGAGAAGAATATGGCCCCTGGGTTCCTTTTATTGGAACAATGTTTCTATTTATTTTTGTTTCTAATTGGTCAGGAGCGCTTTTACCTTGGAAAATCATACAATTACCTCATGGGGAGTTAGCCGCACCCACGAATGATATAAATACTACTGTTGCTTTGGCTTTACTCACGTCAGTGGCATATTTCTATGCGGGTCTTACCAAAAAGGGATTGGGTTATTTCGGGAAATATATTCAACCAACCCCAATCCTTTTACCCATTAACATCTTAGAAGATTTTACAAAGCCTTTATCACTTAGTTTTCGACTTTTCGGAAATATATTAGCTGATGAATTAGTAGTTGTTGTTCTTGTTTCTTTAGTACCTTTAGTGGTTCCTATACCTGTCATGTTCCTTGGATTATTTACAAGTGGTATTCAAGCTCTGATTTTTGCAACTTTAGCCGCGGCTTATATAGGGGAATCCATGGAGGGCCATCATTGACTAGTTTTTGAAAGATTCTTTTTTAGCTTATCCCAAGGTAATGTATGCGTGGCTCAAAAAAAATCTAATCTAATCTAATTAGGAAATCTAAATATACAATTCACTATATACAATCTAGAGTAATAGCCAAAGATATTAGAGTAGAGAGTTGTAAAAAAAAGGGAAAGAGATCTAAAAGATCTTTTTCCTAAAATTATTGGTTGATCCACTTATATTATATATACCATTCTCTCCTGAATAGATATTCATTTTATATTGCTGGTCGGCCAATCCTAATATTTCCTATTCGGAATCAGAATTTGAATAAGAATTCTTGTGGTTTTACGACGTGTGAGTAAAAAAAGAGGGGTGCTCTATAGAAGGATTCCCCTTTCAGTTGATTTTCTTCAGCGATTGACCAAAATAAAATTTTCAGAAATAATAAATTGCGTGAACTTAGATCAATCAAATAATGATATTTCTATCCACTGATTCGGCCTAAGCAATTTGTCTATTTAGATTGTATCCATGCGGTAGAATGATAAAGAAAGGGGAAGAAGTATTTACAAACAAAAAAGGGATTTATAAAAAATAGGGTGATTCGGATCGGAGAGGGTGGTTTTACTAGTTATATTATATGTAAAAAAGCGCTATGCTATAAGTCAACTTGTTTTTCGACGCATAATTCTCGAATTCGATTGAATTTAAGATGAATGAAGAGTTGGTTTACGTTATGGAAGAAAGACATGTATAGGTGATTGATATTAAATATTGACTAGTTATATATGAACTAAAGAGATATTCAATTTGCCCTACTACTAGAAATTTCCATTTGATGGCTATTCCAATAGAAGTCTTTCCGTATCCTCTGGGACTGTGAGTTCAATGAATAAACAGATGAAATCAAGAAAAAAATCGAAGAATTCAAAGAATGGTTCGGAACAAAGAAATGGACGGACGAAAGTCGTACGGATTCGCAAAGACTTTGTCGATAGGAACTAAAAAAGAGATATCGAAGTAAAGTAGTTTTGATCCTTGAATAAGATTATTACTTCAATTTGAAATTTGTAGTGACTTCGACTGGATGAATTGTAGCGATGGAATATTAAGTTAGAATTCATCGGCTGACTGTATCATTAACCATTTTTTTTTGTATGAGGAACTTATCATGAATCCACTGATTTCTGCCGCTTCCGTTATTGCTGCTGGATTGGCTGTAGGGCTTGCTTCTATTGGACCTGGAGTTGGTCAAGGTACTGCTGCGGGCCAAGCTGTAGAAGGTATCGCGAGACAGCCTGAGGCGGAGGGAAAAATACGAGGTACTTTATTGCTTAGTCTAGCTTTTATGGAAGCTTTAACAATTTATGGCCTGGTTGTAGCATTAGCACTTTTATTTGCGAATCCTTTTGTTTAATCTTATAAATTCGAAAAAGCAATAACCCACGGGAAGGGCTGATTTGTGGATGAGGAATTAGCATACTCACTCTCTTTCATCCTTTCCGTTCGTAGTCTAAGGA